AGTAAAGTGGCTGAGTTATAGGCGGTAGATTGTAAATCTATAAACGAGTAAGACTCCTTTATTAAGACTCTATAGTATAAGAATAACATTAAATTGCAAGTTTAAAGATGTGAGAATCACTAGGGTTTAGTTCTTAAAGTTTAAAAGGGTTTAACTTTTTTTGAAGACTTTGAAGGTCTTTAGTTTAATATAACTTAAAACTTTAAAGAAAGAACATATAAATGGGTAGAATAATACCAACAAAATTAAAAGGTATTTTAATTGGAATAGAGAAACTATGATTAGAAGAGGGAGTGTGTTTAGTATTAAATCTAAAAATGGGGTTTAGGAGGATAAAAGATATAATTACAATACGAAGGTAAAAGTAAAGGGTAATTAACGCAGATAAAAGAAGGAAAAATAAAGGAAGGAACATCTTAAGGTTTACTATAATTTGGATTATAAGTCATTTAGGAATAAATCCTGTAAATGGTGGGAGACCTCCCAAGGATAAAAGGGTAAAAGATAGAAGAATTAAGTTTGGGACAGATGAATACTGGGAGTAAGATAAAGAGGAGAGTAGAAAGACTTGTAATTTAGAAAAAGACCTAGTAATGGAAAGGAGAATGAAGGAGTAAGTAAGAAAATAAAAAATTCAGAAAATATCTCTTAGTGTAATAGCAATAATTATTCATGACAAATGGTTGATAGAAGAAAATGCAATAATCTTACGTAAATGAAGAGAGTTTAAACCACCTAATGCCCCGGAAACAGCAGACAGAATCGCTGAAAAAAGAGCAATTTTTAGGAGAACAGGATTAGTCAGTAAATATGAAAGAAGGACTATTGGTGCTAGCTTTTGAATTGTGCTTAAAATAAATACTTGAGGTCAGTTTAATCCTTCTATAACTTGGGGGAATCAAAAATGAAAAGGAGCACTTGCTAGTTTTAAGAGAAGGGCTAAAAAAATAAATACAGATCTAATAAATAAAAATGAAATTATTAAAAGTCTTGAGGAGATAATAAGGGATGATCTTAGGGCTTGGATAAGAAAATATTTTAGAGCCGCTTCGGAGTAGTAAGAGTTTATTTTTAAAGAAATTAGCGGGATAAACGATATTATATTTAACTCTAACCCTACTCAAGCGCCAAACCATGAAGGAGAAGAAATTGAGATAAGGGTTCCTAATATTAGAGTAAAAAAAAAGATTATACATGAAAAAGGAAAAATCATTAAAAAGAGAAAGGTTAAAGCTTTCATTTACGGGGTATGAGCCCATTAGCTTAAATTTAGCTTATCTTTTAAAATATATGTTGATGTAGAGAGCATAAAAAGTTTTGATCTTCTTTGAAATGGTGCAAATCCATTACGTATAATATAGGTATAAGAAATACATTATTAGCTCTATCAAAGCTATCCTTTTAAATCAGGCACTATATTGAAATACTAAAAAAGAGTAAAATAATATAAATTTTTAGTAATAACAAAAAAAAAAGAAAAAATACTAGAGTTATAGTTATATATGTATATATATACAAATAATATTTATAAAAGTTATTTATTTATATATAAAAAATTAATTTTTATATTAAAAAGGGTAAATATAATAATGCCTGCTCTCCCTGAGTTAAAAGTAATTCCAACGGATAGAGGACTTCTTTCAGGGGACAGAAAAGGGAAGTCCTCTGGAGATGGAATTACTTTTAGGCCTCACGATTGCTCCCTATTAATTTTATAATTTATGCAATTGCTTTGGTACATAGTCAAGCCGTTTAAGTGATTCTGTTATTTAATTTTGATTTTAAATATATAAAATTATATTATATATTATATGGGAATTATTTACTTAATGTTTATACAATTTTTTTGTTATTCGAGCTTTATTTTAATTATATGAATTACACAATTTAGGGATATATATACATTTATTTAATTATAAATTATATTTTAATTAATTTCTTTTTATTTTTATAGTAGTCTATATTCATTATATTTTTTTTAGGGTAATATTAATATAATTTAACATATTTGGTTTTGGTTTAAAATTTTATGGTATTATTAAATTTGCATGAAAATTGTTGTAAGTGATAGAATTAAGTTTTATGCTAATTCTAAATTAAAGTAAGTATAATGATAATTTTTATAATCTCAGCATAAAGTATTAAAAATTAATGTACAAGTGTATGAATTAGTAATAATAGTAAACCTGATAAATATTTGTGCCAGCATTCGCGGTTATACTTTAGGGTTAAGTAAAATTGTTATGTTAGTTAGTTAGATGGAGAATTTATGAGCTATATATTTATAATAAAAGGTAAAATTAAATTGTTGTAAGGTAAGCATATTAAATTTTAATTGAAGCTAAGAAATTCTAATTATAAACTAGGATTAGATACCCTATTATTTTAGAAGGATCTAGAAAAGACTAATTAGTAAGAGATAAATACTTTAAAATTAAAAAATTTGGCGGTGATTTAATCTTATTAGAGGAATTTGTTTCTTAATCGATAAACCACGAAGAATTTTACTTACTTTTGTTAATCAGTCTGTATACCGTCATTACCAGGTAATTCTCAAAGGATAAAATTTCTGAAATTAATTCTTTAGTAAAATTAGATCAAGGTGCAGCTTATAAGTAAGTTGAAATGAATTACAATAAATTATTTTAAACGGAATTAGAAATGAAATTTTCTGATGAAGGAGGATTTAATTGTATTATAAGTTTAATAAGCTAATGAGAAATAAGCTCTAAATTGTGTACATATCGCCCGTCGCTTCCTTTTATAGAGGGAATAAGTCGTAACATAGTAGATATACTGGAAAGTGTATCTAGAAATAATCAAAGTATAGCTAATGAGTATAGTATTTCAGTTACGTTGAAAAGAATTATCGTGCAAATCGATTTACTTTGAGTTGTTATATTTCTTGTTTGTTATATAATGGGTTTATATATATATGAAAAATAATTTTAGATTGAAGTAATATTTAATGAAATATATTTTGGACTATAGCGCAAAAGTACTGTAAAGGAAAGAATAATTTGAGAGAATGTAGATAGTAAGTTTGAATAACTGTACCTTTTGTATTAGGGAAAATCTATATATGCTAGTTAATCTAGTTATCCCGAAATAAAAACAGTTAATTTTATAAAGTTGTTTTTGTGGAATAAAGATGTCGAATATAAAGTTAAAGATGAAACGTCAATCGAGTTTTATAATATCTGGTTTTCTTAAATATAAATTTAATTTAGACTTTGGTTAAATAATATATAAAGTTTAAGTGTAGGAGGGAATAGCTTTTTACATAAATTAATTTGAAGAGTAAAATAATGAAAATTTATTTAAATTAGGCTTAAAAGTAGTCGTATTAATAAAGTGTTTTAACTAAGTATGAAAAATAAAAATATTTATGTTTACTTTTATAGGGTATAAGAAAATTGGTTTAAATGGAAAAGATTAAGATAAAATGATTTTATTAGTAAAATGTATTGTAAAAATTAATAATATAATGATAAAGAAAGTTTAATGAAAGTATGGAAATATAAAGGAATTCGGCAAATATTTTTTCTTGCCTGTTTATCAAAAACATGTCTGTTTGAAGGTATAAAGAGTCTGACCTGCCCACTGATGAATTTTAAAGGGCCGCGGTATCTTGACCGTGCAAAGGTAGCATAATCGTTAGGTTTTTAATTGAGATCTTGTATGAATGGTTTGACAAAGAAAAATCTGTCTTTATATTTGATGTTTGAATTTAACTTTTGAGTGAAAAGGCTCAAATAAATTGAAGGGACGATAAGACCCTATAAAACTTTATATAAAATTTTTGTTAAGTTGAAGTTAATATAGTAAAAGCTCAGGGAGAATTTATATTATGTTGGGGTGACAGATATAAAATGGTTAGTAACTGTAGAAAAAGTTAATACAAATATAGATGGATTAAACTAAATGATCCTAATTAAAGATTAAAAGTTTAAGTTACTTTAGGGATAACAGCGTTATTTTTTTTGAGAGTTCTTATCGAAAATAAAGTTTGCGACCTCGATGTTGAATTAAAATTTCTGTACAATTGTAGCAGTTGTATAAGAAGGTCTGTTCGACCTTTAAAATTTTACATGATTTGAGTTCAAACCGGTGTGAGCCAGGTTGGTTTCTATCTTTTAATGAAAGAGTAGTTATTTTAGTACGAAAGGATTAAATAGCTAAAATAATTTTAAAAAAAATTGTTATACTATTTTGGCAGATAATATGTGCTGGATTTAGGATCCTGTTAAATAGATAAAGTCTATAGATAGTAAGATGATTAGAAATCTAATTGTTTTGTGATTTTAATGTTAAGGGAAATTGTAGGGTATTTAATTTTAATTATTTGTGTCTTAGTAGGAGTTGCTTTTGTTACGTTGCTTGAGCGTAAGATTTTGGGATATATTCAGATTCGTAAAGGTCCCAATAAAGTAGGGTATGGAGGAATTTTACAACCTTTTTCTGATGCTGTAAAATTGTTTACTAAGGAGCAGGTAGTATTGACTATATCTAACTTTTTGGCTTTTTATATATGTCCAGTTTTTAGCTTATTTATTTCTTTGCTAGTATGGGTTGTGATACCTTATGAAATTGGTTTGGTAAGGTTTAATTTAAGAATTTTATTTTTTTTAAGTTGTCTAAGAATAGGGGTGTATTCAACTATAGTGGCTGGGTGATCTTCAAATTGTAAATATTCAATGTTGGGAAGACTCCGGGCTGTTGCTCAGACTATCTCTTATGAGGTAAGATTGGCTTTGATTTTATTGCGTTTTGTTAAACTTATTGGAGGGTTTAACTTAGATCTATTTAATAAGTACCAAAATACGTTTTGGTTAGTGTTGGTTTCTTTTCCGTTAGCTATAGTATGATTTAGGTCTTGTTTAGCTGAGACGAATCGAACTCCTTTTGACTTTGCTGAGGGAGAATCGGAGTTAGTTTCAGGGTTTAATACAGAATATGGAGCAGGCGGGTTTGCTTTGATTTTTATGGCTGAGTATGCTAGAATTTTGTTTATAAGAGTTCTTTTTGTAATTTTGTTTCTAGGAAGGAGACCTTTCTCTATTTTTTTTTATTTTAAAAGTGTTATGGTCGCTTTTGGTTTTGTTTGAGTCCGTGGAACTTTACCTCGATTCCGTTATGACAAGTTGATATATTTGGCTTGAAAGAGTTATTTACCAGTTTCAATTAACTATTTAATTTTTTTTTTAGGATTTAAGATATTTTGTTTTTGCTTGGTTTATAATTAAATTAATATATTAGCCGATTGTTAAGAAGATGATTTCTTTTCTAATGTTTTCAAGACATTTATTTTATATTAAACTAAACAATCACTTAAGTATTTTGTCTCATCAAATTAAAAGTAGAGGGTTAATTAAGTAGAATAGGAAGTAACAGATAGTTAGGATTTGCCCAGTCAAAATATAAGGATCTTCAACTGGCCGGGCCCCGATTCATGTAAGAAGTATGATAATTACCACGAAGATTCAAAATAAAATTTGATTTAGTGGATAAAAAGCTAAGCTTTGGAATTTTGATGTATGGGTAAAAGGAAGGATTATTAAAATAGCTACTGAAGCAGCAAGTGCAATCACTCCTCCAAGTTTATTAGGGATAGATCGTAAGATTGCGTAGGCGAATAGAAAATATCATTCTGGTTGAATATGAGGAGGCGTTACTAGAGGGTTGGCAGGAATGAAGTTATCAGGGTCTCCTAGGGCGTAAGGTGAATGAAGAGTCAGAATAAGAAGTAGGGTCAATATAATTACAAACCCTATGATGTCTTTAAATGTAAAATAAGGGTGGAAAGGAATTTTATCTGATTGGCTTGAAATACCTAAAGGGTTGTTAGCTCCTTTTTGGTGTAAGAAAAGAATATGGACTATAGAGAAAGCGGCTGCTAGTAAAGGTAAGATAAAATGGAAGGAGAAAAAACGAGTTAGTGTGGCGTTATCAACAGAGAATCCACCTCAAATTCATTGTACTAGGTCTGTGCCGATAAATGGGATTGCTGAAAATAAATTAGTAATAACAGTGGCACCTCAGAAAGATATTTGCCCTCATGGTAATACATACCCTAAGAAAGCTGTGGCCATGATTATAAATAAGATCACTACGCCGACCATTCAAGCATGAAGGTTTATAAAAGAACTAAAATAGATTCCTCGCCCAATATGGATATAAAGACAAATGAAAAAAAAGGAAGCTCCATTAGCATGAATGGTTCGTAAAAGTCAGCCGTAGTTTACATCACGACAAATATGAACTACTCTAGAAAATGCTAGGTTAATGTGGGCTGTGTAATGTATAGCTAAGAATAAACCTGTAGCGATTTGAACGATTAGACAGAGTCCTAAGAGAGACCCAAAGTTTCAAAAAGTAGAAATGTTTCTAGGGAGGGGTATGTCTACCAAAGCGTTGTTAGCAATTTTAAATAGTGGGTGAGATTTGCGTAAAGGTGCTATCATTAGTTAAGTAATCGTAAAGGAGCTTTAAATAAGTTAACGATTTTTACTACAATAATGAGTATCAATAAAAGATACGATACAATAAAAATTGTAAAAATTATGGATGGAGAGTTATAAATTCACCTAATAATCAAGGGGGTAGAGGATAAAGATTGAATAGATGAAAGAGATAGGTAGGATGGAGAAGAGTTTGAAATTGGATCAATAAGTAAAAGTAAAAAGGATAAAAATAAAGAGAAGAAGAGTAAAAGGATTGTAGAGAGTGAGGGAGGAGTAAAAATTTCGTTTGAGGCAAGGGAGGCAACATAAATAAAGAGAACTAGTATACCTCCAAGAAATACTAGAAACAAAATATAGGAGAATCAAAAAGAAAAGTTTGAGATACCTACAGTGAGGGCTACTAAAACGGTTTGGATTAGAAGTATAAGTCCTATGGCTAAAGGATGGCTTAAGTTTACAAATAAGATTGATAAAGATATTAATAAAGGAATTAAAAATATTAAAATATCAGAGAATAGTTTAAAAAAAATATTAGTTTTGGGAATTAAAAATAAAGAAAGTTCTTTTTCTCTGAAGTTTTAAGAAAATTATATTTCATTATTGGTTTACAAGACCAATGTTTTACTTTAAACTATTAAAACAAGACTAATGATAAGTTTTAGATTTTTGAGGGTTGTAGGATCAATAGTAATAATTTTTTGTGGGTTAAGAAGTTTTATTAGATATCATAAACATCTTTTGAATTCTTTATTAAGGTTAGAATTCATGATATTAGGAATTTTTTGACTATTAAGTTTACAAATATCAACTGTAGGGAGTGAGATTTACTTTGGCTTATTTTTTTTGACTCTAGTGGTGTGTGAGGGAGCTCTCGGTTTGTCACTATTAGTTTTAATCGTTCGGAGTCACGGTAACGATTATTTTAAGAGGTTCAGTGTTTTAGTATGTTAAAGTTTTTATTGCCTATAATTTTATTGATAAAATTTAAAAATAATTGGAGAAAAATTCAGGTTGGATTAGGGATACTTAGGTTTTTGGTAGGTATAAATTATTTTCATAATAATTGTTTATATAGCTTAGGGTTTGGTTTAGGGTTAGATTATGTAGGATATTTAATGATTTATTTGAGAGTATGGATTATATTCTTGATTGTAATATCTAGAGTGCAAGTGAAATTTAAAAATAACTACAGGAATATATTTCTTTTTGTAAATTTGATTTTGTTGTTTAGTCTTTTAGTGAGATTTACTTCATTGAATTATCTTTTGTTTTATATCAGTTTTGAGGTGTCTTTGATTCCAACTTTAGTTTTAATTCTTGGGTGAGGGTACCAACCTGAACGTATTCAAGCGGGAGTTTACATGCTTTTTTATACTTTAACTTTGTCTTTACCCCTACTAGGTTCTTTATTAATATTATATTTTAGAGAGGGTACGTTGACTATAGTTTTGATAAAACCTATGGAAGATTGTAGATTTATTAAAGTAATTTGATATTTCAGAAGAATTATAGCGTTTTTAGTAAAATTACCTATATATATGTTTCATTTATGGCTTCCCAAGGCTCATGTCGAAGCCCCTGTTGCTGGGTCTATAATTTTAGCTGGAGTTTTATTAAAATTAGGGGGGTATGGGTTAATTCGTATCTTAATTGTGTTTCAAAAATTAGGATTAGTTTTTTCTTGGCTATGAGTGAGTGTAAGATTGGTAGGTGGAATTGTTATTAGATTAATTTGTTTACGGCAAGTTGATATAAAATCTTTAATTGCTTATTCTTCTGTAGTTCATATAAGACTGGTGTTATGCGGGTTAATAATTTTTAGGTGATGAGGTTTTATGGGAGCAGTAGTGGTGATAATCGGGCATGGTTTATGTTCTTCTGGTCTTTTCTGCTTAGCTAATATGGTTTATGAGCGTGTAGGAAGGCGGAGTCTTATAATTAGAAAGGGCCTTTTGAATTTTATGCCTAGGATAGGTTTATGATGGTTTCTGTTAAGAGTGGGAAATATAGCCGCACCTCCAACTTTGAATTTATTTGGTGAAATTAGGCTTATTGTGGGTTTAATAAGGTGAAGAAGATTAAGAGTTTTTGGTATTATGTTTCTTTCTTTTTTTAGAGCGTGTTATACTTTGTATATATATAGACTGAGACAACATGGGGTTTATTTTAGAGCCTTATATTCTTGTAGATCAGGAAAGGTTCGTGAGTATTTAGTTTTATTTTTACACTGAATACCTTTAAATATTTTAATTTTAAATTTGAGATTGATTAGAGGGATTTAATATCTAGTAAAAAAGTAAATGTAATTACTTAAGTGGATAATGGTTTGAAAGGTTTATATACATTTAGTTAGAATATTAACTCTAGGAGTTGTATCAATAGTTTGTGGGTTTATTTTTGTTTCCAAAATATTAAGTGGTGTAACTAGAGTCATTGAGTGGGAGTTGATAACATTAAATTCTTTGACAGTGATTTTTGTTTTAATTTTCGATTGAATTTCTATGTTATTTTTATCGTTTGTAACATTAATTTCTAGGAGGGTTTTATATTACAGTGGAAGCTATATAATTGAAGATAAAAATTTTGATCGTTTTATATATCTTGTTTTGGCTTTTGTTATATCAATAGCGTTTATAGTGTTGAGACCAAATTTAATTAGAATTTTATTAGGATGGGATGGATTAGGATTAGTATCGTATGCGTTAGTTATTTTTTATCAAAACGAAAAATCAGCAAATGCTGGTATGCTGACTGTTTTATCAAATCGTGTAGGAGATGTAGCTATTTTACTAGGTATTGGTTTAATAATAAATTTAGGAAGATGGAATTTTATGATTTGAGGAGATTATTTAGGTGATGAAAAATGACTTTTTTTAAAAGGTTTGATAGTGTTAGCTGCTATAACTAAGAGTGCTCAAATTCCTTTTTCTGCTTGGTTGCCAGCGGCTATAGCCGCTCCAACTCCTGTGTCTGCTTTAGTACATTCTTCAACTTTAGTAACTGCTGGGGTTTATTTAATAATTCGATTTAGTTCTGCTTTAGAAGCTTCAAAGATTCAGAGTACTTTGCTGATTATTTCTTGTCTGACAATGTTTATAGCGGGGTTAGGGGCTAATTTTGAATATGATTTAAAAAAAATTATTGCTTTGTCGACATTAAGGCAGTTAGGTGTAATATTAAGAATTTTGGCTTTAGGTTTCCCAGATCTTTCTTTTTTCCATTTACTAAGGCATGCGTTATTTAAGGCGCTTTTGTTTATGTGTGCTGGCGTAGTAATTCATAGAGTAAGGGGTTATCAGGATATCCGTTTTATAGGATGTTTAGTAAAGTTTATACCTATGACTGTATCTTATATAGTAGTGTCAAATATGGCTTTATGTGGGTTCCCTTTTTTGGCTGGATTCTATTCTAAGGATATAATTTTAGAGGTAGCTTTCATGAGATGAATTAATTTTATTGCGTTAGGTTTGTATATCTTTGCCACTGGATTAACTGTAAGTTATACTATACGCCTTGTTTTTTATAGTTTAAGAGGAAGCTATAATTTGAGGTCTCTTAGAAATGTATATGACGATAAGGTTATAACTAATTCAATAGGGGTGTTAGGAATTAGGGCTGTTGTTATGGGTTGTATATTATCTTGGATATTATTTCCTGAGCCGTATATAATTTGTATAAGATCAATAATGAAAAGAGTAGTTTTAATAGTAAGAGGTCTAGGGGCAGTTTTAGGTTACTTATTGAATATAATAAATTCTACAAACGTTTTAAAGTCTTTAAGATACTATAAGTATGTAGTTATGTTTGGATCTATGTGATTTATGCCATTTTTGAGAACTAAGAAAATTAGGGAAGTAAGTTTAGCCAAAGGAATAATATCCGAAAAATTCATGGATAAAGGGTGGTACGAGTATTTTGGTGGCCAAGGAGTATATTATATTTTTTCAAAAATATTTGTTGTTTTGAATACATTACAGTTAAATAACGTAAAGGTGTTTATAAAAATATTTATTGTAAGCGTAGCAGTTGTATTGTTAGTTTATATTTAATTTATATAATTTATATAGAATATTGCATTGAAGCTGCAAAAGAGATAGTTTTATCTGTAAATAAACTTAAATAGTTTAATAAAAATGTCAGTTTGTGGAGCTGAAGATGTAAATATATTACTTTGAGTAAGTTTTTAGAAAAAAGAGGATTTCAGTTTTGCAACGAAAATGCAATGTGTTAGTTACACCATAAAAACAGGAATATAAACGGAATTTAACCGCTTAGGAAAAAAGTTAGAAGCTTTATCCTTAACTTAATATTCCTTTTCTTGGAAGGAATAAGATTCAATTCAATCATTAACAGTGATATGCCTCTAATTTGGCTTCGACCAATAATTAGAAGGCTTGGCAGCCTAAAATTTAGGTCGAAACTAAATGCAATTAATCGCTTTCTAATTATAAAACCAGTTACATAGGTAACTCTTTGTGAATGCAACTCACACGTCATGGGATTGACTATGGTCTTATTATGACCAATTTAAATTATGACCAATTTAAAGCTCCTTGAAATCATTCATAATATAAGCCAATCAGAAGGATTAGTAGGAATAACAAACTTGTAAAAAACCATGAAAAAATGTTAGTTGAAGTTATTGTAGAAGCAATGGGCAAAAGTAGAGTAATTTCAACATCAAAAATTAAAAAAATTACAGCAATTAGAAAGAATCGTAATGAAAAAGGAAGCCGGGCCGATCCCTTAGGGTCAAATCCACACTCGTATGGGGAGTTTTTTTCTCGGTCTATAATAGTTTTTTTTGCCAAAAGGGTAGAAAGGAATATAACAATAAAAGTAATTAAGATAGTAATAAATGTAATAGTAAGTATCGTAAAAATTATTTTTTCTAACCAAGATTAGGCTTTCTGATTGGAAGTCAGATGTACTAGTATACTAAAAAAATATCCACCTCATCAGTAGATAAAGATATAAAGGAATAGTCAAACAACGTCTACAAAGTGTCAATATCAGGCAGCTGCTTCAAATCCTAAATGGTGAGAGGATGAGAAATGGCACTTATAAAGTCGGATGAAACATACCAAAAGAAATGAAGTTCCAATAATAACATGGAGGCCATGGAACCCTGTAGCTACAAAAAAAGTGGACCCGAACACAGAGTCAGCAATAGAGAATGGAGCTTCAAAATATTCAAACGCTTGAAGTGCAGTAAAGTAAAATCCTAGAATAATAGTTAGTCCTAGGCTTTGAATTGCTTGAGAGTGATTAGACTCTATAATTGCATGGTGGGCCCATGTTACTGTAGCTCCGGAAGAAAGAAGGATAGTGGTGTTTAAAAGGGGAATTTGAAAGGGATTAAATGGATGGATACCTAAAGGCGGTCAGTACATGCCGATTTCAATAGTTGGCGAAAGGCTTCTATGAAAAAATGCTCAGAAAAAAGAGAAAAAGAATAATACCTCTGAGAGAATAAATAAAATTATTCCTCATCGTAAACCTTTTATGACCGTGGATGTATGAAGACCTTGATATGTCCCTTCTCGGGTTACATCTCGTCATCATTGAATTATAGTTAAAATAATTGCTAAAAATCTTAAGATTAAGAGATTTATGTTATATTGGTGAAATCACTTTACAAGTCCTGTAGTTAGTATTATAGCCCTAATGGATCCAGTTAAAGGTCAGGGACTTATGTCTACTAAGTGATATGGGTGAAAACCGTGTGATGATGATGTCATTAGTTGATTTCGCTAGTGTAAAGAGTTCTTAAAACAGCAAATACATAAGATTGAATAATAGCAACAGCAGATTCTAGGACTAGGAGGAGGATTTGAGTTAGAATAAGAATTGATAAAATAGACGAGGACAAAGATGGTCCTGTGTTGCCTAGGAGGGTTAACAAAAGGTGACCAGCAATTATGTTAGCAGCTGATCGAATAGCTAGGGTTCCTGGTCGAATGACATTACTGATGGTTTCAATTAGTACTATAAAAGGTATAAGAGCAAAAGGTGTGCCTTGTGGGACTAAATGGGCAAATATATGTTTTCTATGATTAAACCATCCGAAAACTATTAGCGTGATTCAAAGAGGAAGAGATAATGATAAAGTTATAGCCATGTGCCTGGATCTAGTAAACACATAAGGGAGTAAACCTAAAAAATTATTAAATACGATAAGTCTGAATAAGGAAATAAATAGTATAGTAGAGCCTAAATGGGAAGGTTGTAGTAAAGCTTTAAATTCTTTATGTAATGTTAATATCAATTTTCTTCAAAGTATAGACCATCGTGATGGGGAAGACCAATACAAGTAAGGAAGAAATATTAGACCTAATGTAGTGGATAATCAATTTGTTGATATATTAAAAATTCTTGAAGAGGGTTCAAAAATTGAAAATAAGTTTATTATAATTTTCAAGATTTAAAATTAGTAGTTGTAGGGCGGTGGTAAAGATTTAAGCAAGAAAACGGTTTAATAAAGTAGTTTACCATTAGAAATAAAAGTAAAACTGTTATAAAAAAGAAAAATAAGTATAGTCAGTATATAGGAGCTATCTGAGGCATTAAGAAGTATCTTCAGAAAGATTATTTACGCATGACAAGCGAAGGTTATATATTAACTAACTTCTTCACCAGAAGTAAATGTTAAATTACTATGATAGATTTAAAAGATCTATACTTACTTTCAGTCATCGGGTGAGTCTTGAGTTGAAAGGGAAATTCAATTCAAGAATGAATTTGTAGATACTCTTTCGATTACAATAGGTATAAATCTATGGTTAGCGCCACAGATTTCTGAACATTGACCATAGAATAAGCCTGGTCGGTTAATTAAAAAGCTAGTTTGGTTTAGTCGACCAGGAATAGCGTCTGCTTTAACTCCTAGGGAGGGAACAGTTCAGGAGTGAATAACGTCTGCTGCTCTAATAATAATTCGGATTTGTATGTTTATAGGAAGAATGGTTCGATTATCAACATCTAGTAGTCGGAACCCTGACTTTTCTAGTTCATTAGATGGGATTATATAAGAGTCGAATTCTATTTGCAGGAAATCAGAGTATTCATATCTTCAATACCATTGATGACCAATAGTTTTAAGGGTTATAGAAGGGTTGTTAACTTCGTCTAGTAAATATAAAAGACGTAGGGATGGTAAAGCGATGAAGATCAAAATTAAGGCTGGAATTGATGTTCAAATTACTTCAATAGGTTGATTTTCTAATATATAGCGGTTAACAAATAGGTTAAAAAATAATGTAGATATCATATAAAACACGAAGGTTACGATTAATACTAATACTAGTATAATATGATCATGGAACAAAATTAACTGTTCTATAAGAGGAGAAGAACTATCTTGGAAGCCTAAATGTGCTCATGTTGCCATTAGGAGGTTCTAAAAGAAGAAAAATCTTCCTGATAGGAGCTTAAATCCTATACATCTGTCTGCCATTTTAGAAATTAGTAATTATCGGGATTTCTATGTAAGAGTGGTCAGCTGGGGGGTATGCATGTTTTCATTCAATAGATGATGGTAAAAATGGAGAGAATAGGACGGGTCGATTTGAAATTATGGCCTCTCAAATAATTAATAAAAATGTAAGGGCGGCAACAAAGGAGATTATAGATCCTAAGGAAGAGACAATGTTTCATGTAGCATAGGCGTCAGGGTAGTCTGAGTATCGACGAGGTATACCATTAAGGCCTAGGAAATGTTGAGGGAAAAAAGTTATATTAACTCCAATAAATGTAACTAAAAAGTGGATTTTTAATCATTTAGGATTTAATGAAAGTCCTGTTATTAAAGAGAATCAATGAGCAATCCCACCAAAAATACCAAATACTGCTCCTATGGATAAAACATAATGGAAATGAGCAACAACATAATATGTATCATGCAAAATAATATCAATAGAAGAGTTAGCTAAGACTACTCCGGTTAATCCACCTACAGTAAATAGAAAAATGAATCCAAGGGCTCAAAGCATTGATGGTGAATAATTCATTTGAGTTCCGTGAAGTGTTCTTAGTCAACTAAAAATTTTAATTCCAGTTGGCACAGCAATAATTATAGTGGCTGAAGTGAAGTAGGCTCGAGTGTCAACGTCTATTCCTACAGTAAATATATGGTGGGCTCATACTACAAATCCGAGAATACCAATTGCTATTATAGCATAAATTATTCCTAGGGTTCCGAAGGATTCTTTTTTTCCGGATTCTTGTCTTACAATATGGGAGATTATACCGAAAGCCGGTAAGATTAAAATATAAACTTCTGGGTGACCAAAAAATCAAAATAAATGTTGGTATAAGATTGGGTCTCCACCTCCAGCTGGATCGAAAAATGATGTATTTAAATTACGGTCTGTTAAAAGTATAGTAATTGCACCTGCTAAAACTGGGAGAGATAAAAGTAGGAGAATTGCAGTAATAAATACTGATCAAACAAATAGAGGTATTTGGTCTATAGTTATTCCATAAGATCGTATATTAATTACGGTTGTTATGAAATTAACGGCTCCTAGAATTGAAGATACACCTGCTAGATGAAGGGAAAAAATTCCAAGATCTACAGAAGCTCCTGCATGGGCAATAGCTGCTGCTAAAGGTGGGTAAACAGTTCATCCTGTTCCTACTCCACTCTCTACTATACTTCTAGTTAACAATAAAGTTAAAGAGGGGGGAAGCAGTCAAAATCTTATATTGTTTATACGAGGAAAAGCTATATCAGGGGCTCCTAATATTAAAGGGACTAGTCAATTACCGAATCCGCCGATCATAATAGGTATAACTATAAAAAAAATTATTACAAAGGCATGAGCTGTAACGACTACATTATAAATTTGATCATTTCCAATAAGTCTTCCAGGTTGTCTAAGTTCAGCTCGGATAATTAAACTTAAAGATGTTCCAACTATACCTGCTCAAGCACCAAAGATGAAGTATAGAGTTCCAATGTCTTTATGGTTTGTAGAAAAGAGTCATCGTTGCAT